ATTTGAAGAAATGACCTTAAATCTTAGTGTACTGACTCCTAATCGAATTGTTTGGGATTCAGAAGTGGAAGAAATTGTTTTATCTACTAATAGTGGTCAAATTGGCATATTACCAAATCACGCCCCTATTGCCACAGCTGTAGATATAGGGATTTTGAGAATACGCCTTAACGACCAATGGTTAACGATGGCTCTGATGGGTGGTTTTGCTAGAATAGGAAATAATGAGATCACTGTTTTAGTAAATGATGCGGAGAAGGGTAGTGACATTGATCCCCAAGAAGCTCAGCAAACTCTTGAAATAGCGGAAGCTAATGTGAAAAAGGCTGAAGGAAGGAGACAAAAAATTGAGGCAAATCTAGCTCTCCGACGAGCTAGAACACGGATGGAGGCTAGCAATCCGATTTCATAACTAGTTGGTACGTTCGAATAATAAAAAGAAGTTCTCTTTCTAATCCTATTTAGATTCTGTCGGGTGAATACAATCAAATACAATCAAACAGAATCCAATTCTGATGCAAAAATTCCAATTTAAAAATTAAATAGAAAAGATACAAAATAAAAAAATAAATATCACTAAAGGTGAGTCGTAAACTTTATTAGATACCAGAGTCAATGGTATCTAATAAGTTTTACCTACTATTGGATTTGAACCAACGACTCCCGCCGTATGAAAGCAGTACTCTAACCACTGAGTTAAGTAGGTCAGTTATCATCCCAAAGAGAACCAAATGAAACCCATCCTGTCGATGGATTATAAATATCATATTACTTATAAGCAATACTAATCTAAGGAATACCACTTAAAGAGATCAAAGATTCTTGATGTTGGATCATGGAATATTTCTCTTGACAAGAATTTACCTACATGATAAAATATGTATCACAAGCACTAAGGGCTATAGCTCAGTTGGTAGAGCAACTCGTTTACACGCGCGCCAATGTTTTTCAAGGGAGTTCATCATACAATCAGAAAAATTGATCTTGTTGAGAAATCGATGTCTTACTCCATAACTTTGAGGGAACCATAGCCTGACAAAGGGTTCGGTCCAATTTGGACGCCCATTTAGGAGGTGCCAAACAGACCCCATCATTGATTTGAGATCTTGATAAGGTGAATACCCAGTCTATTCAATGTTAGGCATAATGAGTATAAGGACCTCAAAAAAATCTCTTTTCGTCATATGAACTTTAAGGTGTATGAAGTTTCATATTTTATTTTTTAAGCAGAACGATAGAGACTTCATTTAACTTAGGTTGATCTAGGCCAGAGACAGACCTACGTCAAGATAATCCCACCTTTGAAACACTTTGGTAATGCTCCCAAATAATGAATCAGAGCACATGGAGCCATTTCCTTATCTTTTTTGTCAAGAAAAAAATGGCAGACTAACTGATATTTATATCAGTTAATGAAGGAGCCCAATGCAAAAAAAAATGCATGTTGGGTCTTTGAAACAGTTCAGATCATTTTAATAATAATAAGTTTGATCTGTTTTACCGAGAAGGTCTACGGTTCGAGTCCGTATAGCCCTAATAATAATTAAAAATTAAAAAAAAAAATTGTATAATTTTAATTTTTAATTATTATTTCTTGCTTGTAACTAAGTTAAATCCAATTATTCCTATAAGTTTACTCACGGCAATCGTTTAAGCAGATGAAAGAAAAAACGCATATCAATGGATCCAATGGATAATTTTTGCAATTGCAGATAAACAAACCAACCTTTCGTCATTAATCGTCGGAGGCGAATTACCTATTCATATCCACAATAAAAGAATTAGTGAGACTCCCTTTCTTTTGATATCCCCAATCTTAATGAATTTTTAAAGTCAACTCATTTCACGGGCCTGGTGAAATGAAAAACTACGAAGAGGAATTCACATGGATTTAGGAATTTAGGAAAGGCCTGCTGTATTTGTGTACAAGCTAAAGTTTTTTTAAAAACGAATATCTTTGTTCACTTTCATTGTCAAATAGGCTTTTCCTTCGTATACCTTACTTACCTCGACCTAGCGAAGCACAACAAAAAAGGGTAGTCTTCTTTTTCTGTATTCAACCAATAAAAACCCCTCCACCTGGATTCGAATCCTAATACTATTATTAATATTAAATTATAAATAATATTAAATAATAATAATAATTTAATAATAAAACGAATATACCAACACAAGATCTTCTAAATCTTGAGATGGAAATTCCGATACATTCTCTTCTATTTGATTACTTGTTGTATTCTAAATCACTAAGAAAAAAAAAATTAAAATAAAGACCTCCCGATTCTATTTATTTATAGAAAAAAATAGAAATCTTTAAATAATTTTTAATTAATTAATAATTAATTAAAGAAGAAATAAGATACGTAATTAATTTAGAATTCCCCGTCTTTAGAGAAAAAAACAAGAGAAACAGGAGAATTTGTCGAAGAGTAATATATAGTTAGAAGGTTCTACTAACTAAATAAAATTGAAATAAGTATAATGGAAATAAAATCGGATT